GCTAGCGTAGCTTAATTAAAGCATAACACTGAAGATGTTAAGATGGGCCCTAGAAAGCCTCGCAAGCACAAAGGCTTGGTCCTGACTTTACCATCAACTTTAGCTATACTTACACATGCAAGTATCCGCACCCCTGTGAGAATGCCCCCCAGTTCCCCGTCCGGGAACAAGGAGCTGGTATCAGACACATTTTGAAGCCCACGACGCCTTGCTTAGCCACACCCCCAAGGGAATTCAGCAGTGACAAACATTAAGCTATAAGTGAAAACTTGACTTAGTTAAAGCTAAGAGGGCCGGTAAAACTCGTGCCAGCCACCGCGGTTATACGAGAGGCCCAAGTTGATGAACATCGGCGTAAAGAGTGGTTAAGCTAAAATTAAAACTAAAGCCGAACGTCCCCAAAGCTGTTATACGCACCCGGGGGTAAGAAGTTCAACCACGAAGGTAGCTTTACTAAACCTGAACCCACGAAAGCTACGGCACAAACTGGGATTAGATACCCCACTATGCCTAGCCCTAAACATTGATAGAATTTTACAACCTCTATCCGCCCGGGGACTACAAGCACCAGCTTGAAACCCAAAGGACTTGGCGGTGCTTTAGATCCACCTAGAGGAGCCTGTTCTAGAACCGATAACCCCCGTTCAACCTCACCCCTCTTTGTTAATACCGCCTATATACCACCGTCGTCAGCTTACCCTGTGAGGGACCAATAGTAAGCTTAACTGGTACAACCCTAAACGTCAGGTCGAGGTGTAGCGTATGGAGGGGGAAGAAATGGGCTACATTCGCTACAACAGCGAACACGAATGATGTCCTGAAACGTACATCTGAAGGAGGATTTAGCAGTAAGTAAAAAATAGAGTGTTTTACTGAAATTGGCCCTGAAGCGCGCACACATCGCCCGTCACTCTCCCCAAGCCTAATGATACAATTAACTAAAAACTAATAACTGCAAAGGGGAGGCAAGTCGTAACATAGTAAGTGTACCGGAAGGTGCACTTGGCAAAGCAGAGCGTAGCTAAGATAGCAAAGCATCTCCCTTACACTGAGAAGTCATCCGTGCAAATCGGATCGCCCTGATGCCTAACAGCTAGCCCACTCAAACAACTTCAACAAAACAATATTTATAACCCCAAAAGACACTAATTTTAAGTTCAAACAAACCATTTTTCCCCCTTAGTATAGGCGATAGAAAAGGACACAGGCGCAATAGAGAAAGTACCGCAAGGGAACGCTGAAAGAGAAATGAAATAATCCAGAGAAGCTAAGAAAAGCAGAGATTAAACCTCGTACCTTTTGCATCATGATTTAGCAAGTGTAACTTAAGCAAAGAGACCTATAGTTTAATGCCCCGAAACTACGTGAGCTACTCCAAGACAGCCTATTAATAGGGCACACCCGTCTCTGTTGCAAAAGAGTGGGAAGAGCTTCGAGTAGAGGTGATAAACCTACCGAACCTAGTTATAGCTGGTTGTCCAAGAAATGAATAGAAGTTCAGCTTCCCGGCTTCTCTTTTCGCATTAGATTACACCTACCGATGAACTTAAGAAACCGAGAAAGTTAGTCAAAGGGGGTACAGCCCCTTTGAGCCAAGATACAACTTTAACAGGAGGGTAAAGATCATAATAAGACAAAGGAGAGTACTCCGGTGGGCTTGAAAGCAGCCACCCCCAAAGAAAGCGTCAAAGCTCAAGTACCCTAATTAACCCCTTATCCGGATCAACCAATCTTATCCCCCTAACCATAGTGGACCGTCCCATGCCCCCATGGGAGTGATTATGCTAATATGAGTAATAAGGGAGCCAACGCCTCCCTCCCCGCACACGTGTATATCGGAACGGACAACCCGCCGACCATTAACGACCCCAATCAAAGAGGGGCCTGGATGATAAACTAAACAACTGGAAAACCGTCCAATTTTAAACCGTTAACCCCACACAGGTGTGCCCCAGGGAAAGACTAAAAGAAAAAGAAGGAACTCGGCAAACACATGAAGCCTCGCCTGTTTACCAAAAACATCGCCTCTTGTAACCAAAAAATAAGAGGTCCCGCCTGCCCTGTGACTATAAGTTTAACGGCCGCGGTATTTTGACCGTGCGAAGGTAGCGCAATCACTTGTCTTTTAAATGAAGACCTGTATGAATGGCACAACGAGGGCTTAGCTGTCTCCTTTTTCCAGTCAATGAAATTGATCTCCCCGTGCAGAAGCGGGGATAAATACATAAGACGAGAAGACCCTATGGAGCTTTAGACACTAAAGTGGATCATGTCAATAACCCCTAAACAAAGGATTGAACCAAATGGAACCCACCCTGATGTCTTTGGTTGGGGCGACCGCGGGGAACTAAACAACCCCCATGTGGAGTGGGAGCACCCCTCCTACAGCTAAGAGTTACGACTCTAATAAACAGAATTTCTGACCAAAAGGATCCGGCAAAGCCGATCAACGGACCTAGTTACCCYAGGGATAACAGCGCAATCCTCTTTTAGAGCCCATATCGACAAGGGGGTTTACGACCTCGATGTTGGATCAGGACATCCTAATGGTGCAGCCGCTATTAAGGGTTCGTTTGTTCAACGATTAAAGTCCTACGTGATCTGAGTTCAGACCGGAGTAATCCAGGTCAGTTTCTATCTATGCAGTGCTCTTCTCTAGTACGAAAGGACCGAGAAGAGGGGGCCAATATCTCTGGTACGCCTCACCCTTACCTAATGAATTTAACTAAAATAGGCAAAAGGGCATATCCCTGTGCCGAAGATTACGGCATGTTGGGGTGGCAGAGCCCGGTAACTGCGAAAGGCCTAAGCCCTTTCTACGGAGGTTCAAGTCCTCCCCTCAACCATGATCTCTACTATTATTACCCATATCATTAACCCCTTAACATTTATCGTCCCGGTACTTCTGGCCGTTGCCTTCTTAACACTTCTTGAACGAAAAGTACTAGGGTACATACAACTTCGTAAAGGCCCCAATATTGTTGGTCCTTATGGCCTTCTTCAACCAATCGCTGATGGGCTTAAACTATTCATTAAGGAGCCCATTCGACCCTCCACAGCTTCTCCCCTTTTATTCCTATTAGCCCCCATCCTGGCTCTAACCTTAGCTTTGGCCCTTTGAGCACCAATACCAATCCCACACCCCGTCATTGACCTCAACTTAGGGATCTTGTTTGTCCTTGCCCTTTCAAGCTTAGCAGTATACTCCATCTTAGGCTCGGGCTGAGCCTCCAATTCTAAATACGCCCTAATTGGGGCCCTACGGGCCGTAGCACAGACCATCTCATACGAAGTAAGTTTGGGTCTAATTTTACTAAACATTATTATCTTTACAGGCGGGTTTACTCTACAGACCTTTAACGTTGCTCAAGAGAGCGTATGATTAATCGTCCCTGCTTGGCCCCTAGCAGCTATATGGTACATCTCTACCCTAGCTGAGACTAATCGAGCTCCCTTTGACCTCACCGAGGGTGAATCAGAACTAGTATCCGGGTTTAATGTAGAATATGCTGGAGGCCCATTCGCCCTCTTCTTTCTCGCAGAGTATGCTAATATCCTTCTAATAAATACTCTATCCGCTACTCTATTCTTAGGGGCCTATCACATCCCCTCCATACCAGAGCTCACTGCTGTCAACCTTATGACCAAAGCAGCCTTATTGTCCGTCATGTTCCTGTGAATCCGAGCCTCTTACCCCCGATTTCGATACGACCAACTCATACACCTAATTTGAAAGAACTTCCTCCCCCTCACCCTAGCCTTGGTCATTTGACATCTTTCCCTTCCGATTGCTTTCGCTGGCCTTCCTCCCCAAGTATAAGATGGAGCTGTGCCTGAAGTAAAGGGCCACTTTGATAGAGTGAACAACGGGGGTTAGAGTCCCCCCAGCTCCTTAGAAAGAAGGGGGTCGAACCCTACCTCAAGAGATCAAAACTCTTAGTGCTTCCACTACACCACTTCCTAGTAGAGTCAGCTAATTAAGCTTTTGGGCCCATACCCCAAACATGTTGGTTAAATTCCCTCCTTTACTAATGAACCCACTCATTTTAGCCACACTTCTTTTAGGTTTAGGCTTGGGCACCACCATCACCTTCGCAAGCTCCCACTGGCTCCTTGCATGAATGGGTTTAGAAATAAACACTCTAGCCATTATCCCCCTTATAGCTCAACACCACCACCCCCGGGCAGTCGAAGCTACCACTAAGTACTTCCTCACACAAGCCACAGGGGCCGCAATACTTCTTTTTGCTAGCACAACCAATGCTTGAATAACAGGACAGTGGGACATTCAACAAATGACCCACCCCCTCCCAATCACCCTTATTACCCTAGCCCTAGCACTTAAAATTGGACTAGCCCCCTTACACTCCTGACTACCTGAGGTCCTTCAAGGGTTAGATTTAACTACTGGACTAATTATGTCAACCTGACAAAAACTGGCCCCTTTCGCCCTCCTCTTACAACTTCACCAGACAAACTCCACCCTGGTTGTTATATTGGGACTAATCTCCACCCTTGTCGGAGGCTGAGGCGGGCTCAACCAAACACAACTACGAAAAATCCTAGCCTATTCTTCCATTGCCCACCTCGGCTGAATAACACTTATTATGCACTTCTCCCCCTCCCTCACTCTTCTCACCCTAATTACATATTTTATCATAACTTTCCCCGCCTTTCTCGTGTTTAAACTTAACAGCTCAACCACCATTAACTCACTAGCAACTTCTTGAACTAAAGCACCCGCCCTTACCTCTCTGACTCCCTTCATTCTTCTCTCATTAGGCGGACTACCGCCGCTTTTAGGATTTATGCCTAAGTGACTCATCCTACAAGAACTAACCAAACAAGAACTTGCAACAGTCGCCACACTAGCTGCATTTGCAGCTCTATTAAGCCTTTATTTTTACCTACGACTATCATACGCTATGGCACTCACTATCTCACCAAATAACGTAACCGCAACATCCGCTTGACGTCTCCCCTCCACTCAGATTACTATACCCCTAGCAATCTCAGCTACAGCAACACTTTTACTTCTACCCCTAACCCCAGCTACAATTGCACTCCTAACTATTTAGGGACTTAGGCTAATTAGACCAAGGGCCTTCAAAGCCCTAAGTGGGAGTTAGACCCTCCCAGACCCTGATAAGACTTGCGAGATACTACCCCACATCTCCTGCATGCAAAGCAGGCACTTTAATTAAGCTAAAACCTTTCTAGCTAGGCAGGCCTCGATCCTGCAAATTCTTAGTTAACAGCTAAGCGCTTAAACCAGCGGGCATCCAGCTACTTTCCCCGCCTTGTCAGGCGTAGAAGGCGGGGAAAGCCCCAGCAGGGGTTAGTCTGCCTCTTAAGATTTGCAATCTTATATGTAACACCCTAGGGCCTGGTAAGAAGAGGAATTAAACCTCTGTGCATGGAGCTACAATCCACCGCTTAAAACTCAGCCATCCTACCTGTGGCCATCACACGATGATTCTTCTCAACCAATCACAAAGATATCGGCACCCTCTATCTAGTATTCGGTGCCTGGGCCGGCATAGTCGGAACAGCCCTAAGCCTTCTAATTCGGGCTGAACTCAGTCAACCTGGGGCTCTCCTGGGTGATGATCAAATCTACAACGTAATTGTTACGGCCCATGCTTTCGTAATAATCTTCTTTATAGTTATACCAATCATGATCGGAGGCTTCGGCAACTGACTGGTCCCACTCATGATCGGCGCACCCGATATGGCGTTTCCACGGATGAACAACATAAGCTTCTGACTTCTACCACCTTCCTTCTTACTCCTCCTAGCCTCCTCAGGGGTTGAAGCCGGAGCAGGGACAGGCTGAACAGTCTACCCTCCTCTATCCGGAAACTTAGCGCACGCAGGTGCCTCGGTCGACCTAACAATCTTCTCCCTTCACCTAGCAGGAATTTCTTCAATTCTTGGGGCAATTAACTTTATTACCACAATTATTAACATGAAACCTCCCTCTATTTCTCAGTATCAGACACCGCTATTCGTCTGATCTGTTCTCATCACTGCGGTCCTGCTCCTACTTTCCCTTCCCGTCCTTGCAGCTGGTATTACCATGCTCCTAACGGACCGCAACCTAAACACCACCTTCTTTGACCCGGCAGGGGGTGGAGACCCAATCCTGTACCAACACCTATTCTGATTCTTTGGCCACCCTGAAGTTTATATCCTCATCCTTCCAGGCTTTGGAATAATCTCCCACATTGTTGCATACTACTCCGGGAAGAAAGAACCCTTCGGATACATGGGCATGGTTTGAGCAATAATGGCCATCGGCCTACTCGGGTTTATCGTATGAGCTCACCACATGTTCACAGTGGGCATGGACGTAGACACTCGAGCCTACTTTACCTCCGCTACGATAATCATCGCAATTCCAACTGGTGTTAAAGTCTTTAGCTGATTAGCAACACTCCACGGAGGGTCAATCAAATGGGAAACCCCTCTTCTATGAGCACTAGGTTTCATTTTTCTTTTTACCGTCGGAGGTCTAACAGGCATTGTTCTTGCCAATTCTTCCCTGGACATCGTCCTGCACGACACCTACTACGTTGTTGCCCACTTCCACTACGTACTATCTATGGGGGCTGTGTTTGCTATTATTGCCGGGTTTGTACACTGATTCCCCCTATTCTCAGGGTACACCCTTCACAGCACTTGAACGAAAGTCCACTTCGGTGTTATATTTGCGGGTGTAAACCTAACTTTCTTCCCCCAACATTTCTTAGGTCTAGCAGGAATGCCTCGGCGGTACTCTGACTACCCAGACGCCTACACCCTCTGAAACACAGTGTCCTCGATTGGGTCCCTAGTATCATTAGTCGCAGTAATCATATTCTTATTTATTATTTGAGAAGCATTTGCTGCCAAACGTGAAGTTCTAGCAGTCGAACTGACAACAACCAATGTCGAATGACTTCACGGCTGCCCTCCGCCCTACCACACCTTCGAAGAGCCTGCATTTGTTCAAGTTCAATCAAACTAACGAGAAAGGGAGGAGTTGAACCCCCGTGTGCTGGTTTCAAGCCAACCACATAACCGCTCTGTCACTTTCTTCATAAGACACTAGTAAAGCAGAATATTACACCGCCTTGTCAAGGCGGAGTCGTGGGTTAAAACCCCGCGTGTCTTGCACCCCCCCCCTAAAATGGCCAATCCCTCACAACTAGGATTTCAGGACGCAGCTTCACCTGTTATAGAAGAACTTCTCCACTTCCACGACCACACCTTAATGATTGTATTCTTAATCAGCACTTTGGTCCTATATATTATTGTGGCTATAGTCTCAACCAAGCTAACCAATAAGTACATCTTAGACTCTCAAGAAATTGAAATTATCTGAACCATTCTCCCAGCAATCATTCTGATCTTAATTGCTCTCCCATCCCTCCGAATCCTCTACCTCATGGATGAAGTTAATAACCCGCTTCTGACTATCAAAGCTGTGGGTCACCAATGATACTGAAGCTACGAATATACAGACTACGAAGACCTTGGCTTTGACGCTTACATAATCCCCACACAAGACCTAGCCCCGGGTCAATTCCGCCTAATAGAAACAGATCACCGCATGGTTATTCCTGCAGAATCTCCGATCCGTGTTCTAGTCTCTGCTGATGATGTTCTTCACTCATGAGCAGTCCCCTCACTTGGTATCAAAATAGACGCCGTCCCAGGGCGCTTAAACCAGACAGCTTTCATCGCATCACGCCCTGGAATTTTTTACGGTCAATGCTCTGAAATCTGCGGAGCAAACCACAGCTTTATACCCATCGTAGTTGAAGCAGTCCCTATAACCCACTTCGAAGACTGATCATCCCGCATGCTCGAGGACGCCTCGCTAAGAAGCTAAACAGGGCCTAGCGTTAGCCTTTTAAGCTAAAGACTGGTGACTCCCGACCACCCCTAGCGACATGCCCCAACTAGACCCATCGCCTTGGTTTGCCATACTAGTCTTCTCTTGATTAGTCTTCCTAATTGTTATCCCGCCCAAAGTGATAGCTCACGTATTCTCCAATGAACCCACTCTGCAAAGCGCCGAAAAACGCTTTACAGACCCCTGAACCTGACCATGACCTTAAGCTTCTTTGACCAATTTATGAGCCCCATCTTCCTAGGAATTCCTCTAGCAGCCCTTGCTATTGCCCTCCCATGAGTCCTTTTCCCCACCCCTACTGCCCGATGGACAAACAACCGCCTCCTTAACCTCCAAAGCTGATTCGTCAACCGTTTTACGCAGCAACTTCTCCTCCCCATTAATCTTGGGGGACATAAATGAGCAGCCTTGTTAACTTCCTTAATAATCTTTCTAATCACATTAAATATGCTCGGCCTTCTGCCCTACACCTTCACCCCAACCACCCAGCTCTCAATTAATCTAGGCCTTGCAACACCCCTTTGGCTCGCTACTGTTATTATCGGCATGCGTAATCAACCCACCCATGCTTTGGGTCACCTTCTTCCAGAAGGGACTCCCGGCCCTCTTATCCCCGTCCTAATTATTATCGAAACAATTAGCCTGTTTATTCGCCCTTTAGCCCTGGGAGTCCGGTTGACAGCAAATCTCACGGCAGGACACCTATTAATTCAGCTAATTGCCACGGCAAGCTTTGTTCTTTTATCCTTAATGCCAGCTGTGGCCATCGCTGTCACCGTGGTCCTATTCTTACTCACCCTCCTTGAAGTGGCCGTAGCTATAATCCAAGCATACGTATTTGTTCTTCTACTAACCCTCTACTTACAAGAAAACGTTTAATGACCCATCAAGCACACCCCTACCACATAGTCGACCCCAGCCCTTGACCCCTAACAGGCGCAATCGCCGCTCTATTAATAACCTCAGGCCTAGCAACCTGGTTCCACTTTCAATCTACAACCTTAATAAGCCTAGGGTTAGCCCTTCTCCTCCTAACCATATATCAGTGGTGACGGGATATTGTGCGAGAAGGAACCTTTCAAGGACATCACACACCACCAGTCCAAAAAGGCCTCCGCTATGGCATGGTTTTATTTATTACTTCCGAAGTTTTCTTCTTCCTTGGATTCTTCTGAGCCTTCTACCACTCAAGCCTTGCCCCCACACCAGAGCTCGGGGGATGCTGACCACCCACTGGCATCACCACCCTTGACCCCTTTGAAGTCCCCCTTCTAAACACCGCCGTTCTCCTCGCATCCGGGGTTACAGTCACCTGGGCCCACCACAGCATCATGGAAGGGGAACGAAAACAAGCCATTCAATCACTCGCCCTAACCATCCTACTGGGATTCTACTTTACCTTCCTTCAAGGAATGGAGTACTACGAAGCCCCCTTCACAATTGCAGACGGGGTTTATGGATCTTCTTTCTTTGTCGCTACAGGCTTCCACGGACTACATGTCATTATCGGCTCTTCATTTTTAGCTGTTTGTCTTCTACGTCAAATCCGTCACCATTTCACAGCTGAACACCACTTCGGATTTGAAGCTGCTGCCTGATACTGGCACTTCGTAGACGTTGTTTGACTTTTCCTATACATCTCTATCTACTGATGAGGATCCTAATCTTTCTAGTACCAATTTAGTATAAGTGACTTCCAATCACCCGGTCTTGGTTAAAATCCAAGGAAAGATAATGAATTTAGTAACAACTGTGGTCACCATTACAGCCGCACTTTCTATCGTATTAGCCATTGTATCCTTCTGACTACCCCAAATAACTCCTGATCACGAAAAACTATCCCCCTACGAATGCGGCTTCGACCCTCTGGGCTCCGCCCGCCTCCCCTTCTCCCTACGCTTCTTTCTTGTAGCCATCCTTTTCCTTCTCTTTGATTTAGAAATCGCCCTTCTCCTTCCCCTGCCTTGAGGAGATCAACTAGCTACACCCCTCCTCACCTTCTTATGAGCAACCGCAGTGCTTACCCTCCTAACTTTAGGACTTATCTACGAATGAATACAAGGGGGCCTGGAGTGAGCCGAGTAGGAAGTTAGTTTAAATAAAACCTTTGATTTCGGCTCAAGAACCTGTGGTTAAAGTCCACAACTACCTAATGYCCCCCGTTCACTTTGCCTTCTCTTCGGCCTTCATACTGGGCCTAACTGGCCTGGCCTTCCACCGAACCCATTTGCTGTCTGCCCTACTCTGTCTTGAAGGAATAATACTATCTCTATTTATTGCCCTATCTCTATGAACCCTTCAACTGGACTCAACAAACTTCTCAGGGGCCCCCATGCTCCTTCTAGCTTTTTCAGCCTGCGAAGCGAGTGCAGGACTTGCCCTTCTAGTTGCCGCTGCACGAACTCACGGCACAGACCACCTCCAAAACCTAAACCTCCTGCAATGCTAAAAATTCTAATCCCAACCATTATGCTAATTCCAACAACATGACTTGTTAAAACCAACTGATTATGACCCTCCACACTAGCCCATAGTCTTATTATCGCCGTGTTCAGCCTAACCTGATTTGCTAACATAAGCGAAACAGGCTGAACTAGCCTAAACTACTATTTAGCTACCGACTCTTTATCCACCCCCCTGCTTGTCTTAACCTGCTGACTACTTCCTCTCATAATTATTGCCAGCCAGAGTCACACAGCAAATGAACCCTGCAACCGCCAGCGAGCATATATTACCCTACTGACATCACTTCAAATTTTTCTCATTCTAGCCTTTGGCGCTACCGAAATTATTATATTTTATGTTATATTTGAAGCCACCCTTATTCCAACACTTGTAATTATCACCCGGTGGGGAAACCAAGCCGAACGTTTAAACGCGGGGGTGTATTTCCTCTTTTATACCCTCGCAGGTTCCCTGCCCCTACTTGTTGCCCTCCTGCTTCTTCAAAACAACGCAGGGACACTATCCCTTCTGACTATTCAATACTCAGATCCATTTCAACTTTCTACTTTTGCTGACAAACTGTGATGAGCAGGTTGCCTTCTAGCATTTCTTGTAAAAATACCACTCTACGGGGTTCACCTCTGACTTCCTAAAGCTCATGTAGAAGCCCCCATTGCCGGATCCATAATTCTTGCTGCCGTCCTCTTAAAGCTGGGGGGCTACGGCATAATCCGCATAATTGCTATACTTGACCCCCTTACCAAAGACTTGGGATACCCATTTATTATTTTTGCCCTATGAGGGGTAGTTATAACTGGCTCCATCTGCTTACGACAAACAGACCTAAAATCACTAATCGCTTACTCTTCCGTAAGCCACATGGGCTTAGTTGTAGCAGCTATTCTCATCCAAACCCCGTGAAGTCTATCCGGAGCCTTAATTCTTATAATTGCCCATGGCCTTGCATCTTCCGCTCTATTTTGCTTGGCTAATACAAACTACGAACGAACCCATAATCGCACCCTTCTTCTAGCCCGAGGACTACAAATAGCCCTCCCCCTAATAACCACATGATGATTTATTGCAAGTCTTGCCAACCTCGGACTTCCGCCCCTCCCAAACCTCATGGGCGAATTACTAATTATTACCTCCCTCTTCAACTGATCGTGGTGAACCCTAACATTAACCGGGGCAGGGACCCTTATTACTGTCAGTTACTCCCTTTATATGTTCATCATAACCCAGCGGGGCCCCCTTCCAGCACACATAATTGCCTTAGACCCCACCCACACTCGAGAACATTTAATTATGGCCCTCCACCTTATCCCTCTAACCCTTCTCATGCTTAAACCCGAGCTGGTTTGAGGTTGAGCCACATGTAGGTATAGTTTAGTAAAATATTAGATTGTGATTCTAAAGACAGGGGTTAATCTCCCCTTACCCACCGAGAGAGGCTCGCTAGCAACGAAGACTGCTAATCTCCGCGACTTTGGTTGGACCCCAGAGCTCACTCGACCAACTTCTGTAGGACAACAGCTCATCCATTGGACTTAGGATTCAAAAACTCTTGGTGCAAATCCAAGCAGGAGTAGAAATGTGGCAAGCCCCTCCTGTTATTTACTCCGGTATAATCATCATCCTTATAATTTTGTCTTTTGCTTTGCTAACAGCACTAGTGCAAGGCAACTCAACCCTCAACCAAACCGTTCCAAATATTACTTCGGCAGTAAAGCTATCCTTCTTTATTAGCCTACTCCCATTGTTTATGTTTTTTAACGAGGGGGCAGAAACCATCATCTCATCATGAACCTGAATGAACACAACATGCTTTGAAGTTAACCTGAGCTTTAAATTCGACCAATACTCTATTATTTTTACGACTATTGCCCTGTACGTCACATGGTCAATTCTAGAGTTCGCCTCATGATACATACACTCAGACCCCAACATCAGCCGGTTTTTCAAATATTTATTAATCTTCCTTATGGCTATACTTATCCTCGTTACAGCCAACAATATGTTCCAACTATTTATCGGCTGAGAAGGAGTAGGCATCATATCCTTCCTCCTCATTGGCTGATGAGGGGGGCGAGCAGACGCTAATACCGCGGCCCTCCAAGCCGTGGTATACAACCGAATTGGTGATATCGGCCTTATTTTTGCTATAGCCTGAATAGCCACTAAAATGAACTCTTGGGAGATACAACAAATCTTTGTCACTTCCAAAGATTTTGACCTTACTTTCCCCCTCCTAGGCCTGATTGTTGCCGCCGCAGGTAAGTCTGCCCAATTTGGACTTCACCCGTGGCTGCCATCGGCCATAGAGGGCCCTACGCCAGTATCTGCCCTACTACACTCAAGCACCATGGTCGTTGCAGGAATCTTCTTATTAGTTCGACTCAGTCCCCTACTCGAAGGAAACCAAACTGCCCTGACTATCTGTTTATGCTTAGGGGCCCTAACCACGCTATTTACAGCCACATGTGCATTAACACAGAATGACATCAAAAAGATTGTAGCCTTCTCAACATCTAGTCAACTGGGCCTCATGATAGTTGCCATCGGATTAAATCAACCACATTTAGCCTTCCTCCACATCTGCACACATGCTTTCTTCAAAGCAATACTCTTCCTTTGCTCCGGCTCAGTAATCCACAGCTTGAACGACGAACAAGATATCCGGAAAATAGGAGGCATGCAATTTCTAACCCCTCTTACATCCTCCTGCTTAACAATCGGTAGTCTAGCTCTAGCCGGCACACCCTTCCTTGCAGGCTTCTTTTCTAAAGATGCCATCCTTGAAGCCCTAAACACATCCCACTTGAACGCCTGAGCCCTTGTCCTCACTCTTATTGCCACTTCTTTCACAGCCGTCTACAGCCTTCGAGTAATCTTCTTTGTATCAATAGGTTACCCCCGATTCAACCCCCTGTCCCCCATCAACGAAAACAACTCTGCAGTAATCAACCCCATTAAACGACTTGCTTGAGGCAGCATTATTGCCGGCTTTTTAATCACCTCAGCTATTGTTCCACTTAAAACTCCGATTATTACCATACCTCCCCTCCTCAAACTTGCTGCCTTGGCTGTCTCCCTGATGGGACTAATCATCGCCCTGGAGTTAGCCTCACTCACGGCCAAACAATACCACCCCACTCCCCGCCTAACACCACACCACTTTTCTAATATACTTGGATTCTTCCCCTCAATCATCCACCGTATAACCCCTAAACTCGGACTCACTCTTGGCCAAACAATTGCCAGCCAGACACTAGACCAAACCTGAATCGAAAAAGTCGGGCCCAAAGCCATCGCTTACCACACAAACCCCCTCATTACCACCACCAGCAACACACAACGAGGCCTAGTAAAAACTTATTTAGCATTATTCCTTCTAACCCTGGCATTTGCCACGCTCTTAGTAGCTTTTTAAACCGCCCGGACCGAGCCACGGCTGAGACCTCGAGTTAACTCCAACACAACGAACAGGGTGAGAAGAAGGACTCACGCACTAAGAATGAGCATTCCTCCCCCCAGAGAATATATTACAGCCACCCCTCCAATATCCCCACGAAAAGTGCTAAACCCATCAAGCTCATCAGCCGGGACCCACGACACTTCGTGTCACCCGCCTCAAAACATATTTGATACAATCCCCACTCCCGCTACGTACAAGATTATGTAAACCCCCACCTGACGACTTCCTCACCCCTCTGGAAAAGGCTCGGCGGCCAAGGCTGCCGAATAAGCAAACACAACTAACATACCACCCAGATAAATAAGAAACAAAACCAAAGATAAAAACGGACCACCGTGACTGACCAGCACCCCGCAGCCCATACCTGCTACCATCACCAGCCCCAGAGCAGCAAAATAAGGAGAGGGATTTGAAGAAACAGCCACTAATCCTAAAACCAAGCCCAAAAGAAATAAAGACATAACATAAGTCATGGTTCCTGCCAGGACTTTAACCAGGACTAATGACTTGAAAAACCATCGTTGTAAATTCAACTACAAGAACACTTAATGGCAAGCCTACGAAAAACGCACCCTCTACTAAAAATCGCTAACAATGCATTAGTTGACCTCCCCGCCCCCTCAAATATTTCAGTGTGATGAAACTTTGGTTCCTTACTTGGACTCTGCTTAATCATCCAAATCCTAACTGGCCTTTTTCTTGCTATACACTACACATCAGATATTGCTACAGCCTTTTCATCCATCGGACATATTTGCCGAGACGTAAACTACGGATGACTAATCCGAAACCTGCATGCCAATGGAGCATCATTTTTCTTCATCTGTATTTACATGCACATTGGACGAGGACTTTATTATGGCTCCTACTTATACAAAGAAACATGAAACATTGGGGTTGTCCTCCTACTTCTAGTCATGATAACAGCATTCGTTGGATACGTCCTCCCATGAGGACAGATATCTTTCTGAGGTGCCACAGTCATTACCAACCTTCTATCAGCTGTCCCCTACGTGGGAAACTCACTAGTACAGTGAATTTGAGGGGGCTTTTCTGTCGACAACGCTACCCTAACCCGATTCTTTGCCTTCCATTTTCTATTTCCCTTTGTCATTGCCGGGGCCACGCTCGTCCACCTTCTATTCCTCCACCAAACCGGCTCAAACAATCCCCTCGGCCTAAACTCAGACGCTGACAAAATCTCCTTCCACCCATACTTTTCTTACAAAGACCTCCTCGGCTTTGCAGCCCTCCTTGTCTCCCTTACAGCCCTTGCACTCTTCGCTCCAAATCTGCTCGGGGATCCTGATAACTTCACCCCCGCAAACCCACTAGTTACCCCTCCACACATCAAGCCTGAATGATACTTCTTGTTTGCTTACGCCATCCTTCGATCCATCCCAAACAAGCTTGGAGGAGTACTCGCCCTTCTCGCCTCTATCCTAGTCTTAATGGTGGTCCCAATCCTTCACACATCTAAGCAGCAGGGGTTAACATTCCGACCCGTCACTCAATTTCTATTCTGGACCCTCATCGCAGACGTCGCAATTCTCACCTGAATCGGCGGCATACCAGTCGAACACCCTTTCATCATCATTGGACAAGTTGCATCTGTACTATACTTCTCCCTATTTCTAGTCCTTTACCCAGGAGCAGCAATAGTAGAAAACAAAATACTTGAATGAACATGCATAAGTAGCTCAGCGCCAGAGCGCCGGTCTTGTAAGCCGGATGCCGGAGGTTAAATTCCTCCCTTCTGCTCAGAGAGAGGAGATTCTAACTCCCACCCCTGGCTCCCAAAGCCAGGATTCTAAACTAAACTACTCTCTGCCTACATATGCACATATAGTGCATATATGTATAATAACCATTCATATATATTAACCAATTCATGGACATTCAAGTACACAGTATGTTTAATCAACACATATAGAATTAACACCCTCATATATCATCATGACTAAAAAGTATACCCAAAGCAATTTAAGAAATAAGTAAAATAAAATCATTAAAGACTGGCGAAACTTAAGACCCCTCAATTATTCATGAGTGAATTATACGTTTACTCCAAATCCCGTCAGTTCTAGGTAACCGACTCAATAAGAGAATTGCATCAGTTGGCTTCCTGAGGGTCAATGGTTATTGAAGGTGAGGGACAAGTATTCGTGGGGGTTTCACAGTGTGAACTATTCCTGGCATTTGGTTCCTACTTCAGGGCCTAGACTTGATTTATTCCTTCCACTTTTATCGACGCTTACATAAGTTAATGGCGAATTCCTACTCCGAGAACCGACCATGCCGGGCGTTCACTCTGACTGGGCTACGGGTTTTTTTTTTTTATTTCAACTCATCTGGCATTACAGAGTGCACACGGGTTTAGCTGACAAGGTTGAACATCTTTCGCGTCAAGCAGGTAATAAGGTGAGTGTTGGAAAGATATTACATAAGGAAGGCATAAAGGTATCTCAAGAGCATAATAAGAGATTTATCAGTAGGAAGTTATCCTTTACGACCCGGGGTTTGTTCGCGTAAAAACCCCCCTACCCCCTAAAACTCCTAAGATGTCTAATATTCCTGAAAACCCCCCGGAAACAGGAAAACCCCTAGTAGTTTTTTTTTACCAAAGTGCACTAATATACACTATTGCAATATATACAT